GACTTTTCATCGAATGACTATTCATCTATTTTTTTTTCATAAAAATAGGGGGCAAGAAAGCTCTATGGAAAAATGGTGGGTTAATTCGATGTTGTCTAAGGAGGAGTTCGAACATAGGTGTGGGCTAAGTAAATCGATGGGCAGTCTTGATCCTATTGACAATACCAGTAGCAGTGAAAATACGAGTCTAAATTATACAGAAAAAAACATTCATAGTTGGAGTAAAGGTTCTAGTTACAAGAATTTTGATCTTTTATTCGGTATCGGGGACATTCGGAATTTCATCTCTGATGATACTTTTTTAGTTAGGGATAGTAAGGGGGAAACTTATTCCATTTATTTTGATATTGAAAATCAGATTGTTGAGATTGAAAATGATCATTCTTTTTGGAGTGAACTCCAAAAAAATGTTTCTAATTATTGGAATTCTAGTTATGGGAATGGATCGAAAAGTAACGATACCCATTATGATCTTTACATGTACGATACTCAATCTAGTTTGAATAATCACATTAATAGTTGTATTGACAGTTATCTTCATTCTCAAATGCGTATTGATAATTCTGTTTTAAGTGATAGTGACAATTACAGCGATAATTACATTTTTGATGAAAGTCAGACTCCCACTAAGACAAATGGTAGGGATAAGAATCTTGAGTTCACTAAAAAATACAGGAATTTATGGATTCAATGTGAAAATTGTTATGAATTAAATTATAAGAAATTGTTGAAGTCAAAAATGAACATTTGTGATGAATGCGGATATCATTTGAAAATGAGTAGTTCAGAGAGAATCGAACTATCGATTGATCCAGGTACTTGGGATCCTATGGATGAAGACATGGTCTCAACGGATCCCATTGAATTTCATTCGGAGGAGGAACCCTATAAAGATCGTATTAATTCTTATCAAAAAGAGACAGGGTTAACCGAAGCCATTCAAACAGGTATAGGTCAACTAAATGGCATTCCTGTAGCAATAGGGGTTATGGATTTTCAGTTTATGGGAGGTAGTATGGGGTCCGTAGTAGGAGAGAAAATCACTCGTTTGATTGAGTATGCTACTAATAAAAATCTACCCCTTATTATAGTGTGTGCTTCCGGCGGGGCACGCATGCAAGAAGGAAGTTTGAGCTTGATGCAAATGGCTAAAATTTCGTCGGTTTTATTTGATTATCAATCAAATAAAAGGCTATTCTATGTATCAATTCTTACATCCCCTACTACTGGGGGGGTGACAGCTAGTTTTGGTATGTTGGGAGATATCATTATTTCCGAACCCAATGCCTACATTGCATTTGCGGGTAAAAGAGTAATTGAAGAAACATTGAATACGACAGTACCTGAAGGTTCACAAGAAGCTGAATATTTATTCGATAAGGGTTTATTTGATCCAATTGTACCACGTAATCCTTTAAAAGGCGTTCTAAGTGAGTTATTTCAGTTGCACGCTTTCTTGCCTTTAAATCAAAATTCGATTGAGCAGTAAGGTCAATTATTTATTTGTGGCAAAAAAAGTAGTTAGTTATCGTAATCAATCAAAGTCCAAATGATAAAGAATCAATCATAATAGAATAATGGGGATGGGGTTTTCGCGGTTGCCATACTAATTCTATAACTATATAGAATATAAAGAATCAAAAGTTGCAGATAAATTTTTTTATTTGATTTCATATCCTGATTACTAATCAGAGAACCTATATTCTATCAACATTCTTACTTCTGTAAATTGAAAATATGGCAAAGAAAACGAATTTTATCTTCCTTTCTTACATCTGGAAAATTCGAAAAAAATAGCCTTTTGCATCTTAATATATTTCTTGTCGAAGACTTTCCATTTTGACTAACAAGAGAATATCTCTTGAATCAAATTATAACGAATCTTTCGGGACTTTGTAAGCAACTCTTTCTTTATTGATATTGAATTAAAAGACAAGAGCAAAAGAAAAAGAAAAGATGAAGAATAAAAAAGTTGATTATCAAACATATATTTTTTTGTGTCGAAGGCGAATTCAGTTCATTTAGTTAGTTCTACATTTCTTGAACTTAGTATATACTATACTCACTTCGATATAATTAGTATAATTATATAGAATTCAGTTCAGATAATTTTCGAACAATATAACAAACAGGTACAAATAGTAAATCGAGGTACCCATTCTATGACAGATATAAACCTTCCCTCTATTTTTGTTCCTTTCGTAGGCCTAGTATTTCCGGCAATTGCAATGGCTTCTTTATTTCTTCATGTTCAAAAAAACAAGATTGTTTAGGCCGGATGGTGAGGCCAAATCACATTTTTTCAAGACTTAGACTTGATTGAGTCATAACACAGATATCTATTTTTTGGAAAGTGGAATATGGTATAATGCATGATTTCTTTCGAACATAAGTGCAAGACATGCGAAACCTGATATAGGGGTAAATTCTTTTTTACTATTTTCAAATCAATAGATCAAGACGGGTCGGTCCATGTTTCAAATAGAAAGTCGATGCTTGTAGATATCTAGGGCGGGGTCATATGAAGGGGACGTTCTTATTTTCGATCGAACTTTTTTTATTAATTACCCCGACAGGTTCACATTAGAATAGTGCTAGTTGATGAGAGTTACTTAAGAAACAAAATAGCGTTAAGTTTAAGTAAAGTATAAGTGAAATTCATTTTGGTTATTCTATCAATTCAATTAAGTAAAATTAAATGCAACTAGATTAGTATGAATTGGCGATCAGAACGTATATGGATAGAACTTATAAGGGGGTCTCGAAAAACAAGTAATTTCTGCTGGGCCTTTATCCTTTTTTTAGGTTCATTAGGATTTTTATTAGTTGGAACTTCCAGCTATCTTGGTAGGAATTTGATATCTTTATTTCCCTCTCAACAAATAATTTTTTTCCCACAGGGGATCGTGATGTCTTTCTATGGGATCGCAGGTCTCTTTATTAGTTCCTATTTGTGGTGCACAATTTCGTGGAATGTAGGTAGTGGTTATGATCTATTCGATAAAAAAGAAGGAATAGTGTGTATTTTTCGTTGGGGATTTCCGGGAAAAAATCGTCGCATCTCCCTCCGATTCCTTATAAATGATATTCAATCTATCAGAATAGAACTTAAAGAGGGTATTTATCCTCGTCGTGTCCTTTATCTAGAAATCAGAGGCCAGGGAGCCGTTCCTTTGACTCGTACTGATGAGAATTTGACTCCACGAGAAATGGAACAAAAAGCTGCTGAATTAGCCTATTTCTTGCGCGTACCGATTGAAGTATTTTGAAATGAACCGAACAATGAATGTTTTCTGATTCTCGGCTGGGGGTAGAAAATACTCTACAATCCCCTTTTGTATAACTTTATCTATGGTATAACTTAACGAAATTTTCGTCAGAACATCCCTTCGAGTCGAGTCAAAGCAAACGTATATTATATGGAACATAAAAAAGGGGGGTTGCTTTTGTCGGCAAAAACGAGATTTTATGTGTATGGAAATCCACTTGACGCAATTCATTAGCACCAAATCGAAATAAGGATAGATTCATCCCAAAACATTTTGAAATAAAGAAAATTTTTGATTTGAGTTTCAATATTTTGAATTGATAGGTTAGAGACAAATAGCTCATGTAAATTAATTATCTTTCTTGATGTGTCGTTTTCTCCCCTCTTTCGTTCTCTTCTCTTTAATGAATGACCCGACGTTTTGATTATCACATTCAGAAAATTATCTCAATTCTTTTTGTGCTATGGTAGTCAGCGAATTTTTTTGCAATATTTGGAGAGTTTTTTGTCTCGAAATCCGAATTCCTTAACGAAAACTAAAGTGGGTTTTCGGGGAGTCATCTAAAGGAAGGAATTGCTTCGAATTTGACCAATTGAAATAGCTGGAAACCTTTTTTCGCATTTTCGCATTCGAAGTGGACTCTTATTCGATTTCTGTATTCTTGTAAGATTCTTCAAAATTATCAAGGACTAATTACCGAATCACAAATAAAAAAAAGAAAATGATTCGATACCTTGGAATAGAACTCTGGTGAAAAAAAAAAATAAAAAATATTAGATCGCGTAGAGTCGACGAATGAGGCCACTTTATTAAATTAAAAATTTCTAAAAAAAATGGCAAAAAAGAAAGCATTTATTCCCCTTCTAGTTCTTGTATCTATAGTTTTTTTACCCTGGTGGAGCTTTCTAACATTTAATAAAAGTCTGGAATCTTGGGTTACTAATTGGTGGAATACCAAGCAATCCGAAACTCTTTTGAATGATATTCCAGAAAAGAGTCTTCTAGAAAAATTCCTAGAATTAGAGGAGCTCCTACTGTTGGACGAGATGATAAAGGAATATCCGGAGACACGTCTAAAAAAGCTTCGTATAGGAATCGGAATCCATAAAGAAACGATTCAATTGATCAAGCTGCACAATGAAGATTGTATCCATACAATTTTGTCCTTCTCGACCAATATAATCTGTTTCGTTATTCTAAGTGGTTATTCTATTATAGGTAAGAAAGAACTTATTACTCTTAACTCTTGGGTTCAGGAATTCCTATATAACCTAAGCGACACAATAAAAGCATTTTCTATTCTTTTATTAACCGATTTATGTATCGGATTCCACTCACCCCACGGTTGGGAACTAATGATTGGCTATATCTACCAAGATTTTGGATTTTCTCATAACGATCAAATTATATCTGGCCTTGTTTCCACCTTTCCAGTCATTCTAGATACAATTTTGAAATATTGGATTTTCCGTTATTTAAATCGTGTATCCCCATCACTTGTAGTGATTTATCATTCAATGAATGACTGAAAAAAGGTCTACTGATTCAATTAGAATGTTTGGTACTTTGGGCATAAGCATTCCAAACCGTACTGACTCGTTCTACCCATCCAAGGCAGGAAAGTCCTCCAATATTCCAGTAAGATTATTTCAGTAAATAGCAGAATAGTGGATAGGGAACTATACTAGCGACCTACCCAATTTATTGTAGAAATTTTCGGGATCAAAAATT